ATGATGTATCCTCTATTTGCTCGCATGGTTTTCGGTTTAATACGATGAGTGATGTGGTGGTGTGGCAGCCGTTCCAAGGCTTTTATGCGCTACCGTTCAGGCCCTATTGTTGATAGGAGAATGCGGTTCAAGCAAGAGACTCCGGGTTTTGCCTAAGGCGAGTAGCAGACTCTGGTTTCAGTGCACGTGTGGAAGGCAACTCTGTTTAGCCAGCAAGCATAGGAAAGAAATCCCCCTGGCAGTTTCTAACTCTTCCTCTAGCACCCGCACGCAAAGAGTGATGATCAACAGCCCCATCAGTCTTTCACTTCACCCACCCTGAAGGAGGCTTCTGCCAACTAATGAGCCTCTCCACCCGACTCGACTTAAACGGAGATAACAGCTCCTCTTTCCAGGCTTTCACAACAGCCTCCACTCTAGCAAAAAGATGAGAAAAAGGTAGGTCTGACCCTGATTGAGGATTTGGTCATTACGCCATCCCATAAGAACCACGAGGTAAGAGAAAAAAGAACTGGCCAATCAAAACAGCTACCTCTACCTTTGCTTCTGGCTTTAATGCATGCGCTCGAACATGGACTCAATCTCGATCCACGCCTATCTTTGCCATTGAATTCGCTGTTAGTCAGCTACATTCTTAAACTACTGCTACCTTCCTTTCCGCTGCTTTCTCTTTAGTTGCCTATCCCGCTATTGGTGATGGCAGTGCAACTCGTGCTGCTTAAACAAATGCTGATGATGCAGGATCAACGAATGGCTCTAGATCAAGGCCAGATTCAACCTACCATACAGTGCTTTCTCTCTCTACGTGCCCATGTCTTCGCCTTGGATTCGGACAAGACCTGTGAAGCAAGGGCTTTCTCCTGTCTCCGATCATCGAATAACAAACTAACCTAACGCTCCTTACTCTTCTTAACGTCGAGCTGCTTCGCTCCTTTTGAAGAAAGTAGCTTAAGTTAAGTAATAGGGGTCAAGTCAATAAGACTTATGCTATTGCCCTACTGCCTTTTCGCTCCTCTCTTTCTTATTGATTAGGGCGAGCTCAATTACTAATACTAAAAACAAATCCCCTCGACCTTGAAACAGTCTTAGTAAGCAAGGTCCTTTATTTAATATTTAATTACAAATCATTCTACGAAACCCAACTCATAGTAATAGGCAGGACAGGAGATGACTACGTTAATGCGAGTTAGGCCCCTCGATTGTATTCTCAATTGAGAAAAAGCCTCCTACCTACTCCAATTCGGTCAGTGGTCAGTTAGTGCTAAGGGAAGCAGGAGTTAGGAGTCAACACTCGAGAATTTACGACAGAGGAGAAATCCTGTCGATCGACAATCAAGCAAACAGGAGTGGTGCAGCAGGGGAGGTGCAAGAGGGAACAAGCATTAAGCAAAAAGGAAATACAACACGCCTGTCTAAAGCATATCGGTAAGCGATAGTTAAGGCACAAGAAGTAGGAGTCGCCATCATGAATCGATTTCAGTTAGAGGATTCTAAACCTTATCTTTCTCTTACCGAGGCAGAGAGGGACCCGAAGGCAGACTTCTGTTAGCTACTATCACCCCTAGGCCTGAGCCCGGAGCACTAAGGAAGGATTCTATAAAGGGAGTGAGTGCACTAATCCATAAATAGCCATAAATCCTTGCTAACAACCGTTGGCTTGCAGGACCGAGACCGTGCTACTGGACTGGCTGACTCTAAAACCCGGCTTACGAGAGATCTAGCACTAGATGAGACTTCCTTTCTCAAGTCCTTTCCCTTTTGCTGCCTTACTTGCTTACCTGGGAATGACTGAAGAACGACTCTCTAACCTGGAAGCTCCGGCTTCGCTGACTTCTTTTATTTCATAACCTTACTTTAGCTCTATAAGGAGGGTAGACTTGCTTTCTTATGCTAGAACCTGACAATATCTATCTATATCATTAGAACAAAGGGACTGAGTCCTACAATGCTGTCTTCCTTGCTGTCTAATAACCTGCAGAGACCACAAAGCAATAGGAATTTCCCCAGTCTTTAGGGGCAGAGAGGTCCGAGGACTTTCAAATCTTGCTTTGCCCTTTCAAGTGGGAAGCCTTCGTTAGCGCTTATGACTGACCTGGCGCGGGCTGGCAGAGAGCAACCAATGGATGGTTGAGAAGTTCCAAGAGCAGGCTAATGTGATCATTAGTCTTTCTTACTGCTACACATCCCGGGTCTAGAGGACTGATTTTGTTCAAGAGGGCCGAATAGACAAATTGTTTTGGTTGGACTCTTCGAATGTGAGGCATTCCCTATTATTCGACATCAGCTACAGCACCTTACTCGACGGACCTATCTAATCTTTCTTTCCGGGTAGAGTAGTATGATTCTACTAATTCCGAGAAGAGAGATATGCGAGTCTACCGGGGTTCAGTTATCCTACTGGGTAAGAAGCCTATCGGAAAGGCTAAGGATGGACAGAGCTTTGGATTAGGAATCCGGTTCAGGCTGTTTTTCTAGCGTTGGTCAGTTTTCTTCTTTTTCATTACTGAATCCTTCTTCTCCCCAGTGGTTCTTAAAAACTGGTAAGTCGCACACGGTGCTCGTACCTTGGGCTTGGATAATTCTAATGATCTGTGAACCGGCAGTGAATGCGGAGATCAAAGGGCTATGGCTTACTTAAAGATTTTCTTTGTCTTCCTTTGTTTCCCAATCCGTTGAGTTGAGTGTTGACCTTCTTTTTATTGACCTTGGTTTCGGCATCAGTCCTTCGGCTTGGAGAAGGAGTCATTGATCTGTTTGGCGAGTTTGCCTATAGATGTATACAAATAAAGGCCTGCAAGTTCTAGGCCTACAGTATAACTATACTATAACTCTTTGCTAAGATAGCCTAGTTACTCTTAGTAAGGAATCAAATAAAAGAATTAAAAAGACCAATTGTTGAAAGAAACGAAAGACAAGGGAACTCTTCTTCTAGCCCTACTGCTTACCTGACTCCAAGGAGTTCTGTTTCTAAATAGAATAGGAAGAGAGAGAAGGCTTTCGCACCTGTGGACTCTCTTGCACGAGTGATTAGTTGCTTACTACTGGTTGGAACGTAGGCAGGAGACAAGACAAGGGTTATAATCTCACTCCTCCTCGCAAAAGGCTTTGAAGGTTGGCCTACTACTACTCCTCGAACGAGGGGATTACTTAAAATAGCACCAGGCAGGGTCACTCTTTCCCCTGGGAAAGCTCTAGAACCAGCACCAGTGATTAGATAGCGTGCTTCCTCTAGCTCTGGCAAAAGGGTAGACTGACTGGCTGGAAGGGTAGCTGGTTTATAACCTTCTTCTTATTCTTCCCATACTTCTATTGATTGTACCAGGGGTTTAGTTATTAACTACTTGCTAGCGGGGTACAGGCTTAGATGGTTTGCGGACTCTATCCTTACTGGGTTAGCTGACTCACTCTCAAGACTGGTTATAGGCCAGTGTAATGCGTAATTCCCGGCCCTCTCCACTTTCCATAGGGATTGATAAGACCGATCTCTATCATATCAAATATTCAAATCCGATTCGTAAAAATCGACAGGCAAGAAATTCAATAGAAGCACCGGAATGACTACCACCGACTGGCTTGCCCGGAATACCAGGACCGATACCGACAGATTCAACCGCTTTGCTACTGGTTTTCTTGGAATGAACCCTTACTGCAGTGCTCACTGCTAGCGTTGGAGAGCTTGAAAATCGAGAAAGATTTCACTTCCCTCCATATATCTTTGGAGTACACAGAGGAACCCTTTTCATGTCTAGCTCCATGGCATCTTATTCAAGCAACGGGATAATGGCTACTCGCCGACCAAAAACATTATATTGAATGAAGTGAGAGAGCGAGTGTAGTATACTCGTTTCGTATACAAATGAAGCGAGTTAAACTTCCTCTTAGGACGAATGAAAGAGTAGAGACTTGCCCGGTCTTCTTACTTCTGACCGCTCAAAGGAAAGGGTCTTCCATCTGTTCTAGTTCCTATCATATTAAGTAAGGGATTAGCCAGGGGAAGCCTTTAGAGCCTTAGTACCATACTCAGAGGCTGGCAGTCCAATCAATGGTTGTCCAGTTGGAACTCATATATTAGCAGCAGCAGCAAGAACTAAGCAGCTTGTGGGAAAGCCTGAAACTATCAGTTTAGCACCCTTCTTTCAATGTCATGCCTGCCGAGCCTGTAGACGTCTTAAGGTAAGCTCTTCCTGTTGCAGTGTCTTTTGTAGTCTCTGGGAGTGATTTTCCAGCCTTTACAATTGCAATTGCTAGACCAGAAAGTGCTCTTGCCCCTAGTCCTATTGGGGAGTAGGATCCTCTGGCCGTTGAGAGTTCAACCATTGGAGTGCTTCGTAGGCAGTGCTTTCTATGAGTTTGAAGGCTCTAGAGCAAGAAAAGAGGTAGGCAAGCATATCTTATTGAAAAAGGCTAGTTTTCAAGCTCTTCTTTATTTCGGCAATGAATGAAGTAAGTAAGCAAATGATAGAGCTTGGGCCTTTCTTTCTTTTTTTTTTTTTGGTAAAAATGGATTTTATTACCAAAAGGGGGAATTGAAGTACGTACATCCATATACAAGTCTCCTCTACATCTATCCTATAAAATTACAAAAAGTTAGAAACTATGCTCAAGTAAGACTAGGAGGGAGCTAATCCCACATCATTCCGCCATCTCTTCATCACATTTTGAATATCGCTCCACACTGTGGGCAAGGACCAACCATTGAACTTACAAACCTCACTCCATATTCGACTATTTACTTCACACCCAAAGAATAGATGCTCGATATCTTCGGACCCTTGATTACAAAGGGAACATAGAGTATTAGGTAGGGTCCTCCACTCATTTACCCTCGATTTTGTTTGAAGCTTTTCTAATAGAGCCATCCAGGTTATGAAGGACCATCTCCCAAATGTAAGCCTAGCCCACAGTATTCTAGACCACCAACATGATGGAAGATCAGGACTGAGGTGCTCATAAGTGGCCTTGGCCGAGAACGGAGTTCCGTGGGCAATCCAGCTTAGATTATTCCTCGACACACATAGTGTCGCATAGGATCTTAAATTAAATATCGCTTTGCAACTCCAGGAGAAAGAATTCTTCAGATTCACATCCCACACATTAGAACCTTTTATATACCTTTGATGTACCCACTTCACCCACATGGAGTCTTTTTTCCTTGCCAAATCCCAGAATAGCTTTAGCATTGAGGCCCTATTTGAAATTTCAAAACATCGAATACCAAGTCCTCCAGTGATCTTTGGGCTAGTAATCTTTTTCCAGGACACCGGGGCTTTATGTTTCTCTAGTGAACCGGACCATAAGAAACGCCGAGCCATTGTCTCCACTTGTTTGATCACTATCTTAGGAATGAGGAAGTTTGAGCCCAATAGTTCTCAATGCTTTGTATGACTGAATTAATCAACTCGATCCTACCAGCGTAAGAGAGAAGTCTACTCGCCCATGACTTGAATCTCTTTGTAAGCAATTCAATAAGTGGGAGATAGTCCGCACCCTTCCACTTTTTGGAGGACAAAGGTACGCCAAGATATTTGAATGGTAGTTTACCTTCCTGGACATTCAATAATGAAAGGAGCTCACTTCTATCCTGTGTGTTCAACCCTCCAAAGAACGCTTGGCTTTTTGCGAGGTTAATGTGGAGTCCTGACTGTACCGAGAATTCTTCTAGGCACTCCTTAATCAGTAAGGCCGACTTAACATTACCCTTACAGAAAATGAGAAGGTCGTCCGCATAGGTAAGGTGTGTTAAGTTCAACTCCTTGCACCTCGGGTGATACCAAAACTCACTGTTCATAGCCATCTTAGCCAGCATACGAGATAGATATTCCATCACTAGGGTAAACAAATAAGGAGACATAGGATCTCCTTGCCTTAACCCTTTCTTTTCATCAAAATTTCCGTGCAGTTCCCCATTAATCAGAATAGAATATCTAACCGTAGAGATGCAGCTCATAATCCATTTGAAGGGAAATCCAAAAGAGAGCAGTAGTTGATTAAGGAAACCCCAGCTAACCGAGTCATACGCCTTGAAAAGGTCAAACTTGAAAACACACCTGGGTGAAATCCGAGATCTTCCATAGTGATGTAAGATCTCCTGGGCCAAGAGAACGTTGTGTACAATATTTCTTCCTTTGATGAAAGCACCCTGTTCCTTCCCCACAATGCCAGTCATAATCTATTGCATCCTACCTGTGATGATACTGGAAATACACTTGTAGAGGGTATTACAACATGAGATGGGTCTAAAATCACCTGGAGCTTTAGGGCATTGAATCTTTGGTATCAGGGTGATTGCCGTGGTGTTCAACTCTCTCAACATGAAACCCGTTGAGAAAAAGTGTTTGATCCCCTTGACAATATCACTTCCAACAATGTCCCATGCATCTTTCTAAAATTTTGCATTAAATCCGTCCGGGCCGGGGGACTTCTCATTACCCATAGAGAAGAAAGTTTTTTTAATTTCACATGAGGTCACTTCTCTCATCAATCGAATACAGTCATCACCAGTAACAGTAGGACCAAGGTTAATTACTTCCAAGTTTATATTGTTGCAAACCCTAACAGATTTTCAAAAAAATTAACCAAGGAGTCAGAGATACCTTGCCTGTCCGTGCGTATAGAGCCATCCTCCAATGCAATAGAACCGATACCAGCCGCATTCTTCCTCATCTTGATACTCGCATGGAATAATTTTGAATTTGTGTCCCCCTCGGTCAACCATTTCACCTTAGCTCTTTGATTGTAGAACAGCCTCTCGGACTTCATGAGCATGTGTAGTTTGCGTATAGAGGCCTCTTCACTTTCAATCAAATCCGCTAGGGTTCGTGCTTTAATAAGCTCACTCGTGCCATTTGACCTCGTCCTAGAAGATTCATACTAAATCTATGCCACTAGCTCGACGTCCCCCATCTCCTTCGAGAAATGGTCCCACTTCTGATTCAATTGCAGCAGGAAATCCAGTACAGTAAGAAAGGCAAGGCAAAATACTGCTACATTGCCCATCATTTGCCCACTTCTCTTCCTAAGATGCACACTAGATGGGGCACTCGCGCTCTTATGTATTACTTTCTTTCCTGTGCTAAAATCATTCCCTCAGAACAGAAATAGGATCCTCCGCCTTCAATGCACGGAGGCTTGCTATGCGATATCCTTTAGGGCTTACTCGACTCTAGATAGCCTTTGGAACCAATTCCATTAAGCCTAGTGACATCAATCCCACCTGTCCCTTAGTTCAAGCGCAAGGGAATGGATCAAAGAATACATTGCCAATACCGACATCGGAATCAACAGTAAAGGAATCAGTCCCGCTCGGATAATCGGCTTCTCCTCCCTTTGATGGTATGAGGAATGAAAAGCGGAAAGTCTCTTGTCTCCTCCCTCAAAGCCTATTCGATAGCAGCTTGTACTCTTATTTCCGTTCTAACAGGGCATGAGATAATAACTGAATAATTATGTGTACTGGTGGACCAAATACTTATGTACTTGGGCTAGGTCCCTCTCTCTTCCCCTCTATCAGAAGATTGCCTTGTGTGGAAGGTTGACTCTTCACTTCAGTCAATGGGAGGAATCTCCTTATCTAAGGTTCTTTGTATGGCACTCTAAACTATCTTTCTTACGCGAGACATAAAGGAAAGTCTAACTACCGGAGCTCTTTCAACTTGTCCTGTCTTTGGATTGGATAAGTATTGCGGTTAAGTCAGTTAAGAATAAGAAGAGGAGAGTAGGAAAATGGAAATAAGAACTGTCAAATGATTCTTGAATGCTTAGACTTATGTAGAAGGAGTCCAGTACGCTACTATATATACTGAATATACTGAGAATTCCGTAGTACCGTGATATGTAACTAGATCGTCAAACTCTTTCCCAGCCGGACAAAAGGTACAGTATCACAAACAGACAGATGAAAGCTAGGTCTCTATCCCAGGAAAAGGAAAAAAGGCCTTGTTATCATCTAGATCGACGTAAGAAAAATAGGGTCTAGAGTCCAACTAAGACTTCCGTGAAAAGTCTCATTCAACATGAATGAGGACTTTCTTACTGACCGCTAAACCTTCTCTACTTTTTAAGATAGACTGGAAAGTAAGCTCAGAGAATAGTTAAGTGGAAGTCAGAGACTCCGGAACCTAGACTACCTATGTGCTGGTAAACTCCACCTAGACTGAGATTCATCAGTTCGATCATTTACTTTCTGTCCCAAGTCCTATATCTTCCTTTTCACTTCACTCCTCGGAAAGATTCTTCATTCGAGTTAACTTCTTTCGCTCCTTCACCCTTGACTGCATTCCCATCCGCTAAACCTCCTCCTTATGAGAATGGTTTTAGCCCGCTCCTCAATCTTATTCTCTTTCCGATCCTGCTTCAGATTCTCTTTCAGTTGTGGAAAGAAGGCCGGTTGACTAACCGCGTATTGTCCCGAAAGAAAGAGGTTGATGCGCCCAGCTTCTCCTCTGTCTCTTCTATAAGAGTTCAACCTTCTCCTACTTGATCAATGACAGGAGCTGAATCAGAAAGATATCCTTTTTGACTGCAGGCATGATCGCTTCTATATCTTAGAGCACCTTACGGTATTCATGACACATTTTTCTATGTTGATAGTTGTCTTGCGATAGGTCGTAGCAATGCACTAAGTTTTTCTTTCATGGACGCATACCAATGAGGCCCGTCCTATCACTCTATAAGGCCTGAGAAATAATGTTGGGAGTGGTCAGCCAATGGGTCCTCAAACCGGTAAGCGGTTTTTTCATCAATAAACGTAAATGAAAGAAGGAGGAAATTCTGAAAGAATCCCGGCTCCGGCCAGGCATGGCAAGAAAGGCAACCAGGTTGAGTAGCCGAATTCGTCCAGTTACAAAGAACCATGTTGGGATTGAGTTGAGCCCTTCCTTATTGGCGCTGCTCTTAGGGGATGAATCCCTATCAACTAATAAATCCCGTTACTTTCTTATTTGAGCTAGGCTGTTGAGTTAAAGTAAGCGAGCTAGTCATACGAGCCAGTGAGCTAGGCAGCTTGCTGTAGTTGCTACGGTAAACTGGAGTGAAACGAGTTGGCAGTAGAGACTGAGGGAACGAACGAAGTAGAACGAAGTGAAGCTATTAGAGAAGTCAAATGGCTAAACAGAAAAGTACTTGAAAGTCAACCAGAAATAGAACGTATAGAAGCCAGATCTATAAAATGAGGCTACAATCCGTAACTTGGCTTTCTCGGGGAATATTGAAGGAAACCCCCGTTTGATTAATGAATCGATAAGACAAGAAAAATTCCCAGGTTTGAAGCAGACGCCGAAACAAATGCCCGTGGTCTTTTTCATACTCCTACTGCTTGTCCATAAATGAGCTGATACCGTGAGATTGATCCAGAGGTAGTACGACGACCCCATGAACAGACAGAAGAGAGAGAGCACAGATAGAAAGCGAACCAACGACATAATCGTATCATGAATCCTACTTTCAGTCCTTATCATGCTAGTTTAACAAATACTTATCATAGAACGCACATACTAGGCTTAGGATTGAGGTACTCGTTCAAGCGGTTAGTGTCAACCATTATCGAGAGATATATGACCAGGAATATTTCGAGTTTCTGGTATTAAACGATCTTGCAAGACAAGCTCAAAAATCTAATGCTTGAAGATTGGTCGCATTCTAGAGTTCTCTCCTTATAATAACATAAGAGGGGCGGCCTCCCTGACCACACACTTTCAAAGAAGAGAGGGAATGGGCTAACGGCCTACCTTGGGAGGCTAACTAACAAAGTCACAAAGAGTTGGAATCGAAAGCGGTGGGTACCCCAGGCATTGATTCCCATAGCGCCGACCAGGGGGGATTAGGCAAAAGGAGCGATCGACACTCGATGGCAAGTTTGAAGAAGTGGTAAGCGCAAGGACAAGTTAATTCAGAAAGGGGAAGAGGAGTAGCCTGGTTCTTCTTTCTTTTCCTGAGCGGTATAGTACGGCACGTGGGAAATCACAATCAGAGAGAAGTAAGGATACGAGAAATCCGCATAGTGAAATTCATTCTCTATTTCTTTCTTTAGCTGAGAGAGAGGGAGCGAACTCTCGACATGAAGGCATATCGACGAGTATGTTCGTTCCACCCTAAAAAAGGGAAACTTTTTCAACCCCTGGAAAAAGAGTTTAAAGTCCATCTGCACTAGGGTCTGAGGGTACCTCCTGCTTACACACCTTCGTCTCCTCCCTCCGCTGGGAACTCTGACTATGGTGTGCTAGCTGGAAATTCTTTCACCACTGATTATGTAATATCTGAACTACTGGAAGATGACCTGTAATGCAGTATAAAAAAGTGTTGCAGTCCTAGAACTGCTTATAAAGAGTGGAATCTTTAATCCGGCATTGCTCTCACCACTCTTGGAAACCTCCTTATAGGAGTTCTTTCCTTCTGTGGGTTTGACTCACTTTCGTAGTCTCTCATTCCATTCCTCTCTACTACCCTATCGTAGTAAATTGCGTATGAAAAGGAGTCCCGTAACCAAGTTTTTCTTTCTCATTCCTTTTTGACTTTTTCTGAAGCGTGGGGTCGCCCTATACTTCTACTTCTAACTAAAGGTGAACAGCCGGCATTGCAAGCAAATAGAGAGCCCCCGACTGTTTGAGTCGCGAAAGGGCCGCTTGCTTAAATTCTATTTAATAATGAATTCTAATAATAATATAAATAGAATATTCTATATCTATCTATAAACAATAAAAAGAAAGAAATTTATTGTTCATTCCTGGGAAGAGGAAGAAGCAGATAGAGCAAAGGCCTCCTCTTTCCTTCCCGAAGTGAGCGAATTGCATGTAGAGATTCGTAGGGGCTTATAGTTTAATTGGTTGAAACGTACCGCTCATAACGGTGATATTGTAGGTTCGAGCCCTACTAAGCCTACCGCCCTCTTCTCTTCACCCTTTTCTATTGCGCTTTGTCCTTCGGACCCTCCACCTCTGTGTTTGGAGAAAGAGCGGTGTTAATATCAGAGATTGAGGCTCATACAAAGCAGCAAGAGCAGGATAACAATGGTAGTCATTGAGGTAAGAAGGAGAAACTCTTACCCTAGTTGAACGACGGGGAGAAGAGGGTAGAGGTTGTGGAGCAGAGGTGGCAGTTCAGACAGTAGCAGGAGCAAGACCAGCAACTAGGGTTGTTCACAGAGCAGCCGTCTTTCCCTCTCAAGCGGGGAAGGCGGAAATTCAATAATCTGGTATAGTAAGCCATTCTTCTTTCCTTAAAGAAAGCAAGATCGCGGAAGTAATGAATACAACTGCGTGAAACCGCCCCCCAGCACGAAGAGTGAGATCTTGCCCGTCTTATTCTTTTCTGTATGCTCGCCTTGAAGGCCATCCGTTTTGGCTATCGATACACATTGGTTCGAATCCAATTCATGATTATAGTGAAATTCAATCGACTCTCGCTTCTCACCCGGCCAAGGAGCGCGAGTAGGCTAGCGAGCACAATTCTAAGAGAGGTTTGTCTCCTGAGGCCAACTCGTAGCGCCCCTGTCGCAGCAGTCTGGTGATTCCGCGAAAGACAAGATAGGTAAGCCGATTTTCCCTGCTTGGAGTTAAGAAGGCACGTGCCCTCACGCAGAATATCCATACCTTTCTTTTAGTAGGGAATGAGATGCTTGACAAGAACGCACAATTCAGACATAACATAGAAGGTTGAACACAATGCCTTAAGTGTGGGAGGGAAGCACTCTCTTTTGTCTTTTTGCCCAATCTTTCCTTCGGGAAGGAACGAAACCTTGACTAACCTTTCCCTACCCGATCAAAGCACCCTTGAAAGAACATAAAAGTTTTGTTTGCATTGGGAGCCCCTATCATATTTCAATAACAGCAGTTAGTTGTAACAAGGTCTCCCGAAATTCTTTCAAGAGGCACGTACCCAGCCGTGGATTCGAACCCAACTCTTCCAGGGCTTCTTCATCTTATAAGATGACGGCAACATCCTAGATAAGATCTACGAATCCGATAACGTAAGCGCTAGGTCATCAAAATTGTGGTATAGTCGCGGTTGTCGCTTCGCTCCTCTCCTCTCCTGTTAAGTCGAGCTGCTTCGCTCCTATTAATCTGCACCCGAAAGAAGCAGATTCATTCACAGGATTTGTGCTAACATAAAAGAAAGACTGTATGACCGCACTCTTAAAGCACTCGTTCTAGCAGATATGTTTTTGTCACAGCCAGTGGAAGATAGATTCCTGATATTTGACTATCGGGATTGTTACCATCCTATGAGATTGGACGATAGGGATGGGTGGGCGTTTAAAGATAGGCATACGTAGCCGTAGAAAGAAGAGATCCATGTTCTACAGAGAAGGGTGGTCCTTATTCGAATTCGAATAAGATTAAAGTAAAGGCTACGAGGAATAGAATCTGCTATTGCCAATTCCCAATCCGAGGAAAGTGAGTGCAAAAGGCGGAGTGACGGTTTAGGCTTGACTCTTACACTTTCGATTAAATCTTCCTAGTGTCAGAGCTAATCCAATTTTGATACCTTACCCCTATATCAGGTCAGTTGGATTCGTGAAAAGAGAACATCGCATCAGTTACCTTTCAAGGCTTTGGCGCTTTTGTCAAAAGTCCTAAGACCGGTAATACCTCATCTAGAGAGATAAGCGGAGTAAGGGCCTCAAGACTGTTACCAATAGCAAGAGTCAGTCTTAGAGAAAGAAGTTCCTTAACAACTCACTAGCATCCTACTCTGGGCATCTATCTAATAGATGTGTCAAAGAGCTGATATTCTCAAGCTCTATGCCTCTTAAAAACTATGCATGCCTGGCTCCTCATCTGCCAATTGCTTATCCTCAAATGGGGCATGATTTTTTACTACATGCTTAATGCAATTAAATTCTCTTAGATGGTTCCTGCGCATATTGTCCAATTCTTCCTTCAAAGAAGACCTTTTTTTGCAAAAGGAAGTTCCGGTCCTGCCTCTTTACCGAGCGATGGCCTTCCACCAGCCAAAGAGCCTATGAATGCTATGGAATTCCTCCTCGTGGCTATCTTAACTGCGGATTCTGTCAGACCGTGGTCAATCAAATCAGTCCCTCTGTAAGAAGAAAAGGGCTTCTTCCTCCAACAGCCGAGATAGCAGTTGTTCTTCCTTCAACAGGAGCAGAAAGAGAAGTGATTCTACTATTAAATACGATACCACCACTTTCAACTGATTCCACTTGAGCAAGAACAGCTTCTCCTTCCCTTCTTCATGCGAACGAAGCTACGCACTATGAAATTCAATGGATCCGTTAACGCTATCTCTGAGAAGTAGTGCTATGAGGAGGCCCTTAGCTTCTTTCCAGCCCTTGTTTCTTTCGAGTTACTTACTGTTTGAACTCTTTGTTTGCGCTTAGTAAGCAATGAGATAAGGGAGCTATTCCTGATCAACTAGGTAAAAGTTGTGCCTTCCCTTTCCTTATGGTTTGTTTCATTTGCTTTCAAGTCTAGTGGAATCACGTATGATAGCTTTCCCCGGGATCACAAAACACTATTCTATTAGGTCACGAACTCGTACTCGCTTTCCTGTGCCCTATTCTCTCTGACCAAGGCGCTAGATCTTCTATCTATTCGATTGACCATCAAGCTAGGAATAATGCCCTACCTTCGACTGAGAGTTTCTTCGCCTACAAACTCTTCCTGCGTACTTGACTTATAGGCTTTACGCCGGATAGCCCATTTCCCCTAGGCCAGTTTATTCCCGGTAAACGGAACTAGTTGAATTACCGAGGAGCATTTCCTTAAGAAAGCGGGTGCCCCTTAGGAGATGACTTACAGCCAAAGCTTCTCGCTCTTTCCCCTTCAAGTGCCTATACCTGAGAGTTCTTTCCATTAGAAGATGCCAGTCTGACTCTGTACTTGGTAACAATCCTTTCTGTGCACACTTCCTTCCCGATTCAAAAGCCCCTTCAAACAGGACTTATTGCTATTGATTCGATGATCCTTATAGGACGTGGTCAGCGAGAATGAATTATTGGGGACAGACAGAAAATGAGGCTTTCAACTAACTTCCTTTCGTAAAAAAGCCAACCCTGAAAAAGAATCACTTTATGCCCCCTTTGTACACTTAGTTTAGGCAACTTCTTTAAACGTGCCAAGCTGCTGAAAAGAGGGCTAGGCCAGAACAGAAGTGGCAGGGTGCCAAGCTCTTCCTTGCATAGATAGTTAGAGGTGGTATTCCCGGATCACGCGTAGAGAGAGCCCTAAAAGGGAGGAGTTAGTTCGTTCGAAAGAGGTCGCGAAAGGTTCCCGGATTGCTTAAATTTCAGTAGTTGATCGAATCTTGCCCTACTCATCTATCGTTGAAGGTATGGAACTCGTATCCCCAGGGTGCCACTTAGTTCGAGGTGCTCGCTCTTCTACCTCCGCTATCTGTACCAAAACAAGGGTTTTTCTCCTTCAGAAAGAAGGTCCTAGAACCCGCCCGTAGTATAGTCGAGCGTGTACCAAAGTGCATGGCCTATCTAATCAGTCTTGCTTTCAATATATGTAATTTCCCTCGCCTTCTTTCCTCTGCTCTGGACTGAAATTCTTCTTCGGGCGAAAAAAAGAAAGAAAGATTCGCTCACAGGAGCAGGAGCGAAGCAGCTCGACTTACAGGAGAGGAGTGAAGACAAGGAACGGAGGGACAAGCTCGACGATAGGAGTCCTTTCTGGGAGAGGAAAGTCTTCTACTTTATGTATTTAATTGTTTCACTTGAACCTAATAGATAGGCGAATCGGGCGAGGTTTTTTAAAAAAGTTAGTTAGACTAATAAGTGTTGGAGTGACAAGCTCTTAGCACTTAGATTAGCTAGGATCGGAGTTTACGAGTTAAGTTATGGGATAGTCAATCCAAGGTTCGTAGATGCTCGAGCGAGACTAAAGGGAGAGAATCTCTAACCTAGAGGCAGAGGTAGAAGTCAAAGAAGAAAAGAAAGTTCTGACTTTTCAAGTACCAGCAGTGGAAAGAGTTTCAGAATAGAAGCTTTCATTCTTCGTAGTTGTAGCAGAATCATGGGCACGCGAGACTCCTCGAATCGAATAGAGGAGAGTAGGTACCAAAAACCACAAAACAGATAAGGAGATTTTTTTTGTTGAGGACAGGGCGGAAGATCTACTTTCAAGAAAGATCCTTTTTTCTCGTATAGTATAAAAGAGTGATGACCCCGCTCAGCTTTCTTCAGTTCCAGAGACATTGGCACCTTACTTAGATGGAACAACCAATAGACAATAGAAGAGATCGGGTGAAAACTCAGACTTGCTTTTACCGGACTCCCTCATCCATTCCATGATCTGATCTCAGGTTCTTCCCGACCGTGGAACTGGCTAATCCCCTTGCCGTTGAATTGGCGTAGTCATAACCGGCGGAGTCTTTCAACTCAAACTCATTTGCCTTTGGCTTCATTTCTGTCTTTTGACGAGACTATGAATCTATACAGATAAGATGATCAAGACTTGGATTCCTTTCTTAAATATTCCGACTCTTTCCCGTCTTCCATTCGAAGGGATGCACTTATCTGAATGAATCCTATAGCCATCTTCTCAAGAGCCCAACTGCTTTCCAGAATTCGAACTGGGGCACGTGAGCGAGCGATAGTCAATTGCTCGTGCAATGAACGGTTTACAGAAGGATGATTACCAGAGAGTTTGTTAAAAACGGAATCAAAGTGTCATTTTCTTTTATTTTATTCTTTCTCGGTGACTCTCTCATTTCTTGGCGCAGCAATAAGAAAGATGTTGTTTTCTCGTTCTAGTTCAGAGTCTGAGTATCGTATCGTGCCCAGCTGATACTGCTAGTTCTTTTTCAAGCATGTGGTTAAGTACTTTGGATTGCCAGAAGACATTGTCAGTAACAGGGATGCTCGTTTCGCTGGTTGGTTCTGGATCAAGTTGTTCAACTCTATGGGTTCAGAGTTTCCGTTTTCCACTGCTAATCATCCGCAGACCGATGACGGAGAGAATCAATGCCTTGCTGGAATAGTTTCTAAGGCATTATGTATCGGCAAGTCAGAGAAACTGGACGAAGTTACTAGCAGTTCTGCTATAATCTGCACAAGTCTTCCGCAACTGGTTTGAGTTATCAAATGGACAGCAATCTCGTGAGGTGTTAGAGATTGCTGTTCAAGCTACTGGTGGAAAGTGTCCCGCTGCATACAGATTTGCTCGAGCTAAACAGGAGTGGATTGATCAGGCCAGAGACAGTTTGGTCGTCTAATGCTCTTCCTTGTTTTGGCTTGGAGGAAGGAGAAATCCCTTTTTCCTTTTCATTTGAGGCCTTTATCCCCGACCCCAAGCCCTAGTTTTCTACCTTTCTTGGGATTGGCTAATGCCGATTTCCTTCTTCTTCTTAGAGCCTGGTTCGAATCCATAAGATTCCGACCCGCAAGGACCGTGGTTGGGAATTGTTTGATCTTCTTTCTCTGAGGAAGAGGCGAAATACAATCAACTTTCATTCGTCGGGACCGCTATTCGAAATCTTAGTGAAACACTGGATTTCTTATCTCATGTCTGCTTTTCGTGAAAAAATACCAATTGAAGTGGAGGGTTTCTTCAAACAACAAGGGGCTGGGTCAACTATTCAATCAAATGATATTGAGCATGTTTCCCGTTTCTTCTCGAGAAACAAGTGGGCTATTTCTTTGCAAAATTGTGCTCAATATCATATGTGGCAATTCCGCCAAGATCTCTTCATTAGTTGGGGGAAGAATCCGCACGAATCGGATTTTTTGAGGAACGTATCGAGAGAGAATTGGATTTGGTTAGACAATGTGTGGTTGGTAAACAAGGATCGGTTTTTTAGCAAGGTACGGAATGTATCGTCAAATATTCAATATGATTCCACAAAATCTAGTTTTGGTCAAGTAACGGATTCTAGCCAACTGAAAGGGTTTTCTGATCAATCCAGAGATCATTTGGATTCCATTAGTAATGAGGATTCGGAATATCATACATTGATCAATCAAAGAGAGATTCAACAACTAAAAGAAAGATCGATTCTTTGGGATCCTTCCTTTCTTCAAACGGAACGAACAGAGATAGAATCAGACCGATTCCCGAAATGCCTTTCTGGCTATTCCTCAATGTCCCGGCTATTCACGGAGATTCTTCCAATTTCTTATTCCGGCTCATCAACCTGAACACCATTCCCAAACTCAAGGATTGAGTATTCTAAAACCCTAGTTAATGGGTTCACACCACGACGGACAATGTAACCTCCAACAATTACGTTGTTCATATATTGAATAATCCAGCAAACACGTATCGCCAATGTGCAGGCAAGCTGCATCTCTAGCTTCCTGCCTAGGAGAACCACTGAAAGCATTCCTATAAATACCCTTACTGACGCTGAACTAATGCAAACTTACCGATGTTCTTTCAAGGGAGGGGGTGGAGAAGCAAAAATTGGATTACTTGAACCTTTTGATGCATAAGATGGAGAGCTGTGAACAGGGCCCCAAGAGAGCTTCTTTCTCCCCATTGAGAACTTTGACAAGGTCGAATGGAGGGGGCCAGGATCCGTACTTCTGTTCTGGAATCCAAACAAAGAAAGTAACTAAATAGGCAGCGAGCCACTCCGATGAAACCCGAAGAACAGGAAGGATAAAGAACAAGGAAAGTTGGTTCATCTTCTGTATCAGGTCGCTGATCGGCTTAGATCTGAGTAAAGCCAGAAAGCAGAAAGCCTTCTCTTATTCTATTTGGAGTTTTACGAAAACAAAAATATGTAAATCTTTTAGCATCCCCCGGACCTAAATCCTATAGGAATTGTTTGCTCCATCCCCAATAGAGGGAGCCCTAAAAGTCCTGAAAGAGGAGCTTTTTCTTCTTTGGATTTGCACTCTTTGCCCGTCATTTCTTTTTCTTTTTAATACCGTCCTTGAAGCTAGGTAAGGGAAGATGAGTGAATGGTGAAAAGAATTTCCAAAGAGAGAATGGAGGACACTTGAAAGAAGTTAATGGAGGCTAAGGAGCTGCTACAATAGCATTAGCGCTTCCAGGCACGCTTGCCTATCACTTCTGCTTCCTTCATCCTACTCTACTTCTCTGTCTTTCTTTCCATGCTACGGCTGCTTCTTTCATCCTGATGAGATAGCAGAAGCAATTGCTTCGTGCTAACAAAGGAAATCCAGTTACAGTAGGGTTACTGATGAGTACTCTCAGTCAGGTTCTTAAGAATCAAAGTGCATATCTGGCGGTTCTTGTGTTCTTTCCTTTCAAGAGCTTGACCCATGGGATGAGAGTACTTACCTGACTTTGTTCTTACCGGTGACATCTTCGCCGAGCCCTTTTCCTGTATGGAATTTACATACTCTTTTTCCGAATTGGCAGAGAATAAGACTGAGTTTAGCTAGACAGCAGGTTTAGGAATAGGCCATACTGATTGGAGCAGGTAGCATGAATCATAGCATACCCCTTCGTCTAACACTGACGCTCTTTTGGTTGATGACGAAAGAAATTGTATGTAAATCTGACTTTCAAACAGTAGATGCGAAGGGGCGTAGTGACTTTCTCTAAGAAATTTCTTTGCTGCATCATGAACGAATGAAATGGCGACAGCTTTTGGTTCAAAAGATCGGAGTCTAGTCACTATGGTGCGAGGTAATCTATCGATCGGTTTCGTATCATATAGGGGTCCTTACATTTTTCTTTCTAAGAGGTAGGAAGGCTCTTATCTCGTTTCGTATACTCCACTCTTTCCTTCAAATCCAATCCGATTGCGTTTTCCCGGCATTTTTGGTAGCGAGCGGGTACGAAATCATCAAAGCTATGTTTTACCGCTATATGAGTCCACTTTGACTTCGACTATTGCTACAGAAGCTGCCGCTCTTAAGGGACAGGCTTTCTTTCACGTCTCCTATTCAGCAGAAGACAAGAAGCTAAGAAAATCTGACGCTTCTTCTTAATATTTCTATCATAAACCCGTGCGAAGGCCCTGCTTCATCGCCCGCTACCCTTGGGATCGAAGAATTTCCCTCCATTTCTGTATCGGAAAAAGGTTCTGCGAACGAGCTAGACTGAAAGGAGAGGGTTAATATTAATCGAAGCAGCTCGACTTAACAGGACCAAAATGCAGCTATAATCTTAGATCTGGTGATATCATATACTTCTCTAAAGGGGGAACCTGGTCCCTGAGATAGTCTAGGGGCTTCCTCTGCCTTGCCTTTGTAAAGCTCATCAATCCAGGCGTACTCCCCCATAGGAAGAATGCTCAAAAAGGAAGGGAATTAATAAAACTATAAAAATAGAATATAAGCATTCACCGGGACACTCCAGCCTTACTATAAAGATAGACCCTGGAACTTCCAAGGCCGAGAAGGAAGACCTGGATGATCCGCTCAAACTCGTTGCCGTATTTTGATTTTAAATAAAGGCCCCGAGTGAGTATCCAAAGTAAGTAGATGCCACCCCTTTTTGTTTGTTTTGTTGAGGAGTTCGCCCCCCCCATCTGTGGAAACTGGGGATGAGTCGTTCGAGCCCTCCTTTCCAGGGTTAAGTGTGGAACCGATTCAAGTAAGGAATCTCAGCCCGGCCGAGTTTCAACTTCCTCTACTAAAGTGGGCCTTTGCCTTCCAGCCGGACCATAAAGAGCATGTCTTAAACCCTGCCTTTAACAGAACCCTCAGTAGGGGCTTCCCTTCTTCCTTCTTTTGAGTCATTTCTTCCTCCGTCTGTGCTTTTCAAGCCTTAGGGATGAGTGAATAAGGTCACATAGGCGTAGATGGGGACAAAAGGAATGAGCCTGCTCTTGCCTCTCATGAATCTACTCGACCATTCCGGAATGAGTGAGCTTTTGTATCCGTATTGAAGAATCCGGTTATCGACTCGGCGGCTATTTGAACACCGCTTACTGTACCAGCGGTTGCTGATTCAATTGGCTTAGATTCAATAGCTGCCTATGAGTGCAAAAACCTTCTTCTCCAACAACCGAGTCTTCTTAACTGACTCCATCACCAGCAGTTTCCTCTGGGCATGTCCTTGATACTAGTGTCCTTACAAGGGTATTCCTCCAAGACCAGGGATGAAGTAAGAGCGCATTCTAGTTTTGCTTCAATATCTCCCGCATATGATTCATAGAGAGATTCAAATTCAGAGAGGTTCACTGGGGAATAAGTTCCTGTTGGAGTGCTCAATTAAACCCCTTCAATTGAAGTTTTAGGGCTTTTGTTGCACCCAGTGAGTGAGCAAGACTAGTCTTATCCTCAAGTTAGGGCAAGGATATAAAGATTAGATGCAGTAGAAGTTGGAGTAGCAGTGTACTCTTCCTCCATGTATTCGCATCTTTTTAGTAAAGCCTCTCCCGTCCCATTTCCAGTTGTCCTAAGGTAATCCCTTACAGTTGGAATGCTAAGGTAAGAAACTCCATTTGCTGTTCCATTTCTTATCGCTAGGAGTTCTTGTTCTCTCCCTGTTGGAGTAGTTGATATTGAGTTGTCCTTGAAATCATAGGTCTAGGTAAGACTTTCTATCTATTGAATAAGCTCCAGTCGCAGTGGTACCAGTAGTTCATAGAACCTGTAGTTTATGAATCTGACTCTAGAAATTCCGATTGACTAAGGGGCGGTAGCGTAATCCCCGCAAGGAAAAAAAGAAAGTAAAGACCAGTAAGAAAGGCAAAAAGGTCCTTCCCTTTCCGGCTTTACTGTTACACTAGGAATAGTCTAACTGCCGGAGATTACCCATATATCGATGAATAACCGTGAAGTTCGACAATCTTTTGAGGGACGGGAGTCGACTGACAAGGAACTTACAGAAGGGGGAAAAGGGGAGTGAAACCATTCGACGGAGTTGGAAAGGACTTCGCTAATCATAATAAGGTTGGTCTCACCTTCGTCCGGGGACTCGAACGATGAGATCGCTGATGCCGACTACCCTCTGTGCCTTTGTCAGTGAAGTAAATCGCCCCGATCTAAGCGATCCGCAGTGTTCAATGTGAGCCCAACCACCCCACTCTAATAGTAGGAGAAAGGAAAAGTCGACGAGAGTGTATAAATATAACCGGGAGATGGTTTGACCGCTTATACACGTGTCACTGTCAGATAGAAAATCTATATCATCCTAAAAATGCTGAGGAAGAAAAGCCCTCGTTAGGCCGAAAAGGGAAAGGCGCTAGGGCAAGCTCTTTAAACCATGGGGAAGGCCGGGCTGTCAAGCTTTCGTGGAGAGGGCTTAAGAGAGATTGAGATTCTATTCTTCGGGAAGGTCATACCAGGGAAGTTGTTACGAAAGGAGGTTGAGCTTTCGAGTTCCTCATCCATATGAGGACCGGGCAGACTGACTTGTAGCTTGATAAAGGGCGGATGGAAGGATAGCTGGGAATCCAACTTATAAAGAAAAAGTCTTTCTCAGTATCTAATGAACCGAACGATTCAGCCGTGTCGTGGGAAGAACAAAGTCACTGCTGGACCAATGCTAGTAGGTGCCAAATCAAAAGGCAATGACAATTGTCTCAGTAGCAGATGAAAGTATGGAAGCTGGATCAGGAGAAATCGAATCAGAATCTTCGGAATTGGGACAAAGATCTCCAACCGAATTGGAAAAAATATCTGCAAGATTATCTTCATAGAGCCTTCGAAAGCGTACGTAACATTCCTTTCTCCAGTCAGAAAGCCTCGTGGGAAAGAAAACTAAAAGAAGTAAACTCAGTCCCAGTACTCCTTCTCGATATGTAAGGTAGGGTTGTTGTTTAGTTCAAGTAATCGAGCTAGGCTCTTTGTTGACCCGCCCATCTTCCTTCCCATTCTGGTAGGTTGATTCGTAATGATTCATTCGTAGAGTACAACGCTTTATCTGGTTGGGTACGTACGGCTGTTCCTGCAGCTTGTGGAGGTGACCAGCGCTGCATGCCCGAATGCAATATTGACTATACCGTAGAACTAACCTAGTCACTCGTGAAGGAACTGGTCATCATGTAATATAGTATATGTAAGTTCAGGTCTTCCTAGAGCGAACCCCCATGTCTACGTTATGATCTGACATTAAGAATGATTTACTTAATCCTGGTTTCGATAGGCCATAACAGTGTATGAGATTTTCTTTTTAAGTAAGCATCCACGTGCCACAAGGTTCCCTCACTCCGTTAAGCCCCTCATTCCGTCCACACGAAACCGTTTAGCTGTCAGGTAAAAACCGAGATCTCTTTCCCCTTCATAACTCTGTTCCCAAGGGTGTAGATTGTCCGTTTCACTCGCTCAAGTTTTTCATAAATAGAGCTCGTTTCACTCTCCTAAAAAGGATCTCCAATCAGCTTGAAAAAAAATCGAATGCTATTTTGCCGGGAGTTTGACTCCTTCCTAGTTCCCTCGGGAATCTTCTGAGCGAAATCATAGTTTCTGATCCAAGGTCATAAAAGAGATTCTTATACTGTGAAAATGGTTTTCAAAGCTAAAACAGATTACATCACATGTGTTGTGAACCCAGATCATTCACTTGATGGTGAAATCGCATCCAATGCATTTCCTGAAAAAAGGATTGAGCAAGATTTAGAGAAGGGAAGTACGAGACTTAAGAGAGAATAATCTTCATAAGTAAGGGAAGAAAGAGATGCTTTCAAAGGCTAATACCATTCCAATACCTAAAATAGAAATCCTGCTGAAGCAATTGTTGCAGAATAAGCTTCTCTTGATTTAGCACCTACAGGAATACTTACCGAAGCCACTATGCATGCAAGCGTTACCAGTTGCCCCTTACCTTCAGACAGAAGAAAGAAGACCTATTGAAAGAGAAAAAGAAGAGCAGGCAGTCAGAAATGGATAGGGACCTCCTAAGCAAAGCTTTACCTAGGAAACGGACCATCTTATTAGAGAAAGGGGCTCAACCACGAGGATTGATTCCTTTAGGACACCTAAGAAAAGCATCTCTCTTCGGCGCCTGCTGCCTTCAAGTAGTGCCTGTAATATCCATTTATAGTGAAATAGCATAATCCTATCCTGCTAGTCCTACCTTGCTCAATGAATTACCTGGATCGAAAAAGAATGCCCTTTGCACCTTATTGGTTGACTTATTCCTAGCTGCTCTATTCCTTCTACCCACTGCTACCCTCTCTACTGCTTCTCTTGCGTCCTGGCTTAGTACCATGGTCCTTGCTTTCACTCATATTACAGCTGGTAAACAAACCTCTGCCTTCATAGGCTCATTCCTTTGACCCGATCGTTTAAAGAACAGCCTTTGGCACGCTTCCCCTTAGTTTAGTTGAGTCGAGCTCAATGAATTTCCTCTTATACCTTGTATTGAATGACTAGCTGCTAAACGCCCTACTTCGAGTACTGGATTGACTTTCTACACCTATTGCTTGAGCTGTAAAAGCACCCTTAACAATCTTCCAGAGCGAGCTCCTGCCTAGATTTGCTTTTCGACCTCACCCAAGCGAGAGCGCTTTCAATATTTCACTTCTCCTCCCATTCATTTATGAAGAGAAATTAGGATATAATAATAAAGTACTCCATAAGTAGTAGTAGTAATTTCTCACTAAGAAGGATTGCAATATAAAAGAATTCCAGATTTCAGATCTCTTGACCCATACCAGTTCCACATCTTAGCGCCGAACTAATGAATAGAGATTGAACTGAACTTCGCGAATCGGGAATGTCATCATGTATTAAAAAGTGCTAGCGTTGACAAGAGATGAGCTAAAGAGGTGGCCGGGCAGTTGACCAGACCCTACCACGTAGAGACAGCAAGCAAGAGCTGTGCCGGCTTATCCCGAAAATGATGAAATTCCCAAAATGCTACTACCTCTTTGCTAAGCACAGGAATGCTTGATCGAGAAAAGCAAGTAAAAAAAAACAGCAGGATACGGAATATGAAGGGGCTGGAGGTAGGGCCAATGACCAATTGAAGAGTTACAGACTAAAGTCTAAAGCCCTCAATCATGCTCTTGCCAGTGGCATAGATTGTATATACTCTCGCCGATTAAGGCTAATTCGCCGCTCCACAAAAAAAACATAGGGGTCGTCCCTCTCCTTCGAATGCTTATGGATTGAAACTGGCCTTTCGGTAAGCTCCGGTCTAACTAGTTTCTTCTTGTCTGTGTCTTTAGGACGATTATCTGTGCTGTGATCTCCTTTTTAGTTAGTTTTGGTATTCGTTTTTTTTTGGAATGGTGGTGACCACCTAGACGTCTGCTTTGGATTCGCTTTCTTACAGGCCTTTTCTCAGTCGAAGTGATCGCTCTATTCCGGCAGTCTTCGAAGGCAGCGGCAATACCTTTTGCTTGAGTTGACTTTTCCGTCTCGTAGGAGAGATCGTATTCTAGTATGTAGGTTAATTTACCGTAAAAGTATGCCAATCCAAGGTACTTAGAACTTTTTCTAGCAGTCATTGCGTAATCGCTAAGCAGCCTATCGGTCGAAGCAAGTCCTTTCTTCGTTGATTTCGGTAGTGCAGTTGCTACCGTGCTTGATGGTGCACGATCGATAGAATTCGGTCTTCCGTTAGTTGTTGGACCAGCTTTCCGTTCTCTTATCATTTTGCTAAGTCCCTTAGTCGTCTGTGTCCAAAGATTTGTCGGAGAAGGGCCATGCGCTTTTACTTGCTTCTTGGAAGCATTACAATCAGGCCAAGTGGTCCATTCTTCGAAAGCGAGAGGCATTGCCTTTCCGTAATGAAGTTGTTTTCGGTCTTGAAAGCAAGGAATTGTTTTATGTAGGGACTGGGGATTGGTGTCTTTCAACTTAGGTAAGCAGCTTCGGAAATAGTAGCTATTTCGGAATATGAGATTGGAACCCGAACGGGGATGGAGTTTAGTTCCTCTTGTTCCATGTAAGTGGTTAAGAGCTCTTTAGAAAGAATAAAGGGCAGGACTCTTCTACAAAAAGAATGTCGTAATAAGAAAGATGTGTCTATCTTTATTCCAAGTAGGTTTTGAAAAGCCAGCACCTTCAACAGCCAGTGGGACAGATGCCGACACAGATTCTTTTCTAAATTCAAGATAGGGTACGACCGAAGAGAAGGAACTGAAAGCATAGGCTTCAGCAAGAGAAAAAGGTTACTTCAGTCCTTTGTTTTGTGAAGGAATTGACGGAAGGGCACCACCAGGAGTGGAGCCTGCGGCTTAATTTGACTCAACACGGGGAAACTTCCCAGGTCCAGACATAGTAAGGATTGACAGACTGAGAGCTCTTTCTTTTTTTTTGATCAAATGTAAATATGTATTGATCAAAATGAGGTTTTTACATGTACACCGGGCATACCCGGGCGGTCTACATCAATATACAATAGCACACAACGAACTAGCTACTAGGAAGAGAGACACTAGGGTACATGGAATAGAGAACCCTATAGACTTGTGTCTGAATCCTGTGCACAATCTCCTTCGGACTAGGCTGTAGACCATCAAAAAACATACGGTTCCGTGATAGCCAGATGTAGTATTCAGTGCAAGCAAAGGAAAGTCGCCGTACCCTCGCCGGAACTGTAGTACCTCTAGCCTCCTTCCTTAGCCACTTAACAGCTGCCTCCAGAGTGTGAATCTCCCTTCGCATCCGAGTCCAAGCTCTAACAGGTTGCCAGATGGCCCTAGACATAGGGCATGTAAAGAACAGGTGTCTAACTGTCTCTATCGGAAGGCCACAAAATCCACAAGTCTGATCAATGTGAAGGAAGTCCAATCTGTCTCTAGTAAGTAGTCTGCCTCGCAGGCCTAGCCATAGCACAAAAGAAGATTTTGGCGGAATAAAAGGTTTCCATATGATCTGTGCCCAAATAACCTTCTGTGCTCTGTGTCTAAAATAATCATAGGCATGTGCCACTCTACTCCCCTTCTGCCAGCTCTGTACACAAGCAATGGCCTGCTCTACTGATCCCTGCCTGTGTACTATAACATCTCTAATGCTCAATACCTTCTTCAGCAAGGCTGAATAATCCCTCCTAGCCGGTAACTCCCAAATGGATGTGTGCCGTAGATAGGTATGATGCATCCATCGAACCCAAAGAGTATCCTTCTGGAGGTGGATATCCCACAGGACTTTGGAAAGTAACGCAGAGTTCCAAGCCCTGGTATCCCTCAACCCCAAGCCTCCCTCCTCTTTGGGTAAAGTGAGATCCCTCCAAGCAACTAGGGGCTTGCCCCTATCCCATAAAAAGGTCCTGCATAACCGTACTACCGCATCCATAACCCCCACAGGCACTGGAAGAATGGATAGCCAGAAACAGTGAATCCCCTGAAGAACTGATCTGATAAGCTCAAGTCTGCCTGCATATGACAATGATGAAGCAGTCCATAATCCAATCTGCGCTGCAATCTTCTCCAACAGAGGAGAGGGGCATAATGCAGCACTCTGAGATCCTCAGCTGCTAATGGTATACCCAAGTACCTCACTGGTAGGATACCCTCTGGAATCCCTGTAATCTCCAGTATCCGCTGTCTATCCAAACCCTGTATCCCAGCCAAGAACATCTGTGATTTGAGGACATTGGCCCTAAGCCCTGACATGTCCCCAAACTGTGTCAAACACTCCCATAATATCCGGACAGATGTTGTATCGGCTCTCCCAAATAGCATCAAATCATCAGCATAGGCCAAGTGTGTGATCTCCAAAGAGGCACATCGGGGATTCAAGTTATAGTGAGTCCCCTTTGTGGCTCTTCGAAGCATGCGAGACAAATATTCAATACACATGACAAACAAATATGGAGATATGGGATCTCCCTGTCTGAGGCCCCTCCTCCCAACAAACAAACCATGTATATCACCATTGATCCTGATAGAGTAAGAAGCCGTTACCGACCGATACTTTGGATTGCCAAGGGAAGACTCCTAGACCTCCCCCAACCTAAGACTCTGACTCCTCAAGCTAAGAGAGAGTCTGTTAACGCCGCTTTCGTCTTCCTTTCATAGGCTTTTCTTACTCTTTTTCTGGAATCTTTCCCTTTAAAGTCAAGGAAGAGTCGACTATAGCAAGAACAGCTTATCCTGAGGCTCACGAAACTACCTGAGCAACCGTCCTTCGTCCGCCTTCACTCACCGAAGACCTTTCAAATGTCAATCTCGATTCAACTGCAAGCAAGGAAAGACTACTACGTAGTCGTTACTCCAACTACGGTGAAGGGGGTGAGATTTTTTTTTGGTCACGCTGGTTTTTATAGGAGGTTCATCAAGGACTTCTCGAAGATTTCGAAGCCTATGTGCAACCTTTTGGAAAAGGATGCTGAATTCAACTTTAATGAGGACTGCATTAGGGCATTCGAAGTTCTAAAGGAGAAATTGACTTCATCTCCTGTCATTATGCCACCAGATTGGACTCGACCATTCGAGCTAATGTGCGACGCAAGTGACTTTGCAGTGGGAGCAGTGCTAGGTCAGCGGATGAACAAGGTTTTTCATGTTCTTTATTACGCTAGCAAACTCTTGAATGAGAACCAGCTCAATTACACCACTACAGAAAAGGAATTGTTGGCGGTGGTGTTTGCTTTTGAGAAATTCCGATCATACCTCTTGGGAGTCAAGACAATAGTGCATACGGATCATGCGGCAATAAAGTACTTAATGACAAAGAAGGATGCTAAGCCGCGATTGATCCGGTGGGTGTTGTTACTTCAGGAGTTTGACCTAGAAATGTGAGATAGGAAAGGTGTTGAGAATCAAGTAGCTGATCACCTTTCTAGGTTGGAAAAGCATGGGGAGGAAATTGAGCAAATCAAGGAATCATTCCCAGATGAGCAACTTTTCTGGGTGAAGCAAATGACAAGGCCTTGGTTCGCCGATTTTGCTAACTATGCGGCTGCAGGTGTAATCCCTAAAGGATTGAATTGGAATCAGAGAAGGAAATTCCTATCTGATGTCAAGAGTTCTTTTTGGGAGGAACCCTATCTATTTAAGAGATGCACTGACCAGATTATCAGAAGATGTATACCTGATACGGAGAAATGGTAAATCCGTGCAGGAATGGATTCTTATGGGGGGCAAACGAGGGAGCATGCCCAACTAATTAGAAGCTTTGGTGCGGTCTTTTTTCATACCTAGTAAGGAAAGGAAAAGAGACTCATCTATTCTACGAGGATCCAATTCCATGATTTATTGTACTGAAAACAAGAGCCTTTAAGATAGGGCGACGAAATTGGATTAGGAATCTTTCTAAAAGAAGTAGAGTTCTAGTCCTGCATGCCGATCATAGCACGTCACGCTACTAGACAGCGGATCTATAAATTAGATCTCAATCAAAGTGGGAAACCTTCCTTTAGTAGTGTGTCAACTGCCGTGTCTATCCGAACGGAACCCTCTTGTGCATGGATCGCAGCGAGGGGCACTCTTTGAAGAAAGGTACAACGTCTCGCTCGGCTTTGCCCCAAAGCTTGGTTAGGAACCCCTTTTCGGAAGCTTCAGAGACTGAGCTCCCCAGGTAGGTCGAACGAAAGATTAAGAAGTGGGATAAAGGGACTTTCTAGAGCAGAGATCTAGCAACGAATTAGTGATCCAACTGGGCATCTTACGTATTCATTCGTTCTCCAAGTTATGGGCTCTTGCCCTGTCTCCATAAAGAAAGAAGAAGCCAAGACTAACTCATTTAGTAGAGCTAAAGATTTGCATATCCGATTCTATTGGACTTGATGTTATGGCGAAGGGGTGCCAACAAGGTGTAATCAAGGTCAGAAAACAAAGAAATTGATCCCTCGGCCCTAGTTGTAGTTTTCAGTGAAGAATTAGCAGAGGGGAAGAAGGATAAAATTGAGTGCTTCCTAAGCTAAGCACTACGCTTCCCAGAGTTCTGGCTTATAGCCGGGCGAAGCGCTTTCTTTAAAGAATCTTTCCCCCGCCCGAAAGCTTACAAAAAGAAAGAGATATGGTTTATAGGCTTGCTGTTGAATAAAGATATATAGTTGAAGGCTTTTTCCCAGACCAGAAGGGTCAACCTAGGCTAGAGAGCAGTCTTTCCCTTAAAGGGAAGAGTCGGTGTCAAAGAAGAGCAGAGGATTTGCGGCATTTACTATTTTATTTAGATAGATGCCCAGGGTTTCTCTAAAGAAGATGAGATGCATCGAATACAAGCTGTTCAAGAAGAGACGTGTCACCAGCTTTCTTTGATCCCTGAGTTGCATTTCCCATAGCATAGTGCCAGTGGGGGTCTAGGCGGACTGATTCTATTTAGAAGGCAGCGAAAGGCGAGTCAAGCTTTGTTGAATTTCCGAATCTGCTTAGCTTATAGAATCACACTGTTATAGCTATAGAGAGGCTCAAATCACGGTTTATCACGATATAAATTCCAATCTGTTTCATAGGAGTTAGGCATCCAATGAAGTAGGATTTTCCCTACCTAGCGGTATTTCCATGGCTTGCCTCTCGATGTCCTGTTTGAAAGGCACTTGCGAGAACCTGTCTGGATTGAGTGGTCCTTTCTCGGGCAGCTACTGAGACATAGGTAGGCCCGAGCTTCCCCTTGAGTTAGCTCTTTGTAGTTCGATGATCGCGCTCTTGAGAACTACAAACAACCCTAACTCCCCTTAATATAACCCGATATTGTGCTTTTGGGCGAGTTGCTTCGTTAATAGACTAAAGTCAGCTCGAAGACCCGGTAAACCCTTGTATTGTCTCATGCCCCTATGAGCGAGTTTCTATGTTCCGTAATCTTTTCATTCAGTTGCTGTAGCGCCTGGCCTCTTTCTTTTGCTGACTCGGGAATCAACCCGAAAAGACTAACCCGAACATACGGACTCCCTTTCCACTTTTCTGGTAGGCGCCTCTCAAGGCTTGCTTCTTTATGTTTCCTTGGTCGGGGAATCTCTCAAATCAAATCAAGAGAAGGCTACACTTGCGTGTTTTCGCGCTTGGTTGATGGAAGAGATGTCATCTAGGTTCCGCTTAAGAAGGCGAATCCATAATGAATGCGGCTGGACACAAAGAAAGGTTGGGAACTGATCTTGATAATGGGATTGGTGACTCTGTCCCCGCTTCATTACCTTCACAACCCGCCTTCCACTTCAAAGAAAATCAAAGGCTATAAGTTAAAGTAAAGCTCTTGGAGAAGGTCTAGCGGCTGCACAGACTGACTTGTTGGCTTTGAGGAAGCGGAAAAGAACCATAAAGCGACAGGGGACACAGATCCCTATAATGTTAGAAATGGGCCTTTCGCTTCATGACCTCGTACGGTAACGCTGCTGATCGCTACGGAACCCTCTTTTCTTTCTATCAGTCTATTCCCCATCCGTCTCTTCTTCCTTTATCTCACGATGCCGTAATGCTCATTCACCTTTTCTTTTCAATCGAGTGGCGTGTAGCTGCTATTGCATCCTTTCCATCCTCACTAGGACACGAAGCCTTCGTAAAAGCGGCTTTTTCTTGTCTTCTAGGCTGAGGAGCTGCTGAAACAAACGAAAGGGCAGTTCTTTGATAATAGAAAAAGCGTCCTCTCTCCCGGCAAGCAAGAGAGCTGGTTTTCTTTTCTCAGGCGACGAAAGATTCTCGCTACGAACTCCATTCCTGCGTTTGTTGGTTGGTTTCTTTCATCCATATTTCAGGGAAGTGGAGACAGAATAAAGGATCTCAGGTGTATGGCCTGGACTATGATGAGACTTTTTCCCCTGTTGCAAAAATGGCTTCTATGACCGCCATTTCTCGAGTTTCTGAAGGTCTAAACGGGTCTCGAACCGAGGCTTTGCGTCTTGTAATGGGCTATAATGAGTTCATCTCTCTAAGGAGACTCTTCTATCCAAATAGGGCCCTGCCCGGGAGCGCAGATGCATGCGTTTATGCAAGAGAAGAGAGGTGGCCTGCTTCGACACAGGAGTGCAGATGAGCTAATTGAGCTAATCAAGTGAAAAACCAAATAAATGTAGTCAGCGGAGCGCCCTTAGCTTTAATTGCAATGCAAATTCACGAATTGGACGATCTATCTTTCCGTGTGCATGCGCGGAAGAAAGAAGCTCAACCAGCGGAGATATAGGCAGGCACCGGTTGCAGCTAAGCCGGAAGATAAGGAAGCACATGCAACGTGAAACGGGAGGCATCGACGCCGGGGAAGAGAAGGTTCTTCTCTGATGATCTAAGTCAAGCATTCGTGACACATCGAGACTATATAAACAAGAGATGGAAGCATTCAGAAAGCTTCATGCATACCTGACGCATTTGTGTCCACTCGTGTGGAGCCTTTGCTCACATACGACATTTCTCAAATCCTCAAATCATTGAGTCATACGAATACGAGGAGGGAGTTTACCGAACGGCTTATGGACACTAAAATGGCTCTTCTCTCTAAAATGCTTTAATATACGATAGATAACACTTTCCCAGTCGCCCCGCGGAAGGAGATCTTATGAATGATTGATCGAAATAACCTCGGTTTTGACCGCGTCTCCAAACGACGAAATCCTGCTTACAATGTTTGCAAAATCTCTTGATCCTGCCCCGTGGATGTTCGCTGCCTGTATGGGTGAAAGTCCGGAATCCATGGCTGCAGACGTAATGCACCTGGTTTGCCATGTCCCACGATTCCAGATTCTATCTATATCATTCTTACTTTCAAAGTTCAAGTTGTAGTAGCCTCTGCCAAGTGAGATCAATTTCCAAGGGGCCGACGGTGACCAAAGTACCTGCAGCCTCGATTTAAAATCTTACAACCGCCAAGGTTGATCACCTTTTTTTAACACGAGACGGCCAATAAGCGATGACTTGCACATATTTACCCGTTGCTGATATCGTTCCTCGTCAATCGTGACGGAAAAGAACTCACCCTTTTGAACCCGGAATCAATGGCGGGGAGACATCATCCTGAGTGTGATTTGGCGCAGTAGGGTTTTCTTTTAAAACCCTAGCAAAGGATTTATGGGAGACGTCGCCTGAAGGAAGAAACTGTTTGGATTGGCGGAAAAGCAGCAGAAATTTATACTAATAGCAAAGAAGGCCAAGCCAGGTGCCTTTAGTAATCGAAAGGGTATCGCAGCTAGCTCGTATGACTTTGAGAGGAATGAGTAAGAACGAGAGGAGCCCTACTTTTAAGAAGAAGGCGTTCACCAAGGCAACTAGCCGGTAGGAGGGATAGTTGGCCGGCTTTCAAGCCAGGTTGCATGCATGTGACTGAGTCCGGAGATTTCGTTTTGTTTTCAGGGTGTACGAAGTGAAGGATTAGATACCTTAGCCTTGCCTTAGGAAGACTTTATAGGCACAGTACCAGGGACCGAACTCTCATTTCCTTGCTTAAGGCCCTTCGCCTATTGTTATCCGTGCATTCCTCCTCAAGGCGAGGCAGCGAGTGAAGGTAGAGGAAGAGGAAATATATTAAGACGACTCTTAGCTACAAGCCCTTATAGCGTAATTAAGCCAACAAAGAAGCCAATTGCACAAAGGCCAACCAAACTAGAGTAGCCGATAGCACTTAGAGCGCTTAAGACTAGAACAAAGCGGTCGATGGCAAGCTTAGCACTTCTATGCTTAAGTGCTATAGCTAGAGCACCTGGGGGAAAAGCTATCGAAGCAGAGAAGGGAAATCCGTCTTTCAGGAGTGACTGACTTGAGGTATTGCTAGCGTACTGACTTGGAGAAGAGGGAGCCTGCAGGAACGGTTGGATAGAGCCCTGTGCAATAACGAATGGAGAATCCACTTCCCAGATAG